CATTGAAATAGTCTTTTTTTTAGCTTACGACAAAGCAATGTATGTGTGGTTTAAGATCATTTATTTAAGGAATAGGAATATACAGGACTCTATATCCGAGAGAAAGCAATAGGAAAAAAATCAAACATTTCCTTATTATAGAGTTGTAAACAAAAGGAAGGAGATCTAAAAGAAAAAAATCTTTTTTCTAAGATTCCCCTTTTCGTCCACTTAATATTAATATCGATATCGTATTGTTATTCAAGGAATATTTACTTTGATATTATATTGGTCCGCCAATCTTCTTAATTCATCAAATCATAATTTCAATAAGATATATGTTTACGGCGTGTGAGTAAATAAAAAACCGGAGAACCGATTCTACTTCTACTTTACAGTACAGTTGATTTTATTCAACAATTGACCAAAAGAAAATATTCTAAATAAAATAATAAATTCCATGAACTTAGATCAATCAAATAATGACATTTCTATCCAATAATAGGCCTTAATTAATTTCAATTTAATTTGCCCATTTAGATTGTATTCGGTTGGAATGCTGATAACGAAAATGGAAGGAAGAAAAAAATTTACAAAACAAAAAATGGGATTCCTAAAAAAATAGATTGATTCTTGAATCTGATTGAATTTAATGGTTTACGTTATTGAAGAAAGATATGTATATGTGATATTAGATATTGACTAGTTATATATGAATTAAAGATATATTTCATTTCCCCTACTACTGTAGGGGGGGTTCTAACAGAAGTCCTTTCGTCTCGTTTTGACTGTGACTTGCCTGAATAAACAGATGAAATCAATAAAAGTGGATAGAAACGAAAAAGGATATAGCGAAGTAGTTCTGATAATTCAATAATATTATTACTTAAATACTTAAATTCGAAGTTCTTAGTTACTTCGACTAGATTAATCCGAATAATTAAGTCATAATTCATTGGTTGATTGTATCATTAACCATTTCTTTTTGTTGGTACGAGGAACTTATCATGAATCCACTGATTTCTGCTGCTTCCGTTATTGCTGCTGGATTGGCCGTAGGGCTTGCTTCTATCGGACCCGGAGTTGGTCAAGGGACTGCTGCGGGTCAAGCCGTAGAGGGTATCGCGAGACAGCCCGAGGCAGAGGGAAAGATACGAGGTACTCTATTGCTTAGTCTAGCTTTTATGGAAGCTTTAACAATTTATGGATTGGTTGTAGCATTAGCACTTTTATTTGCGAATCCTTTTGTTTAATCAGGAAAAATATGTATTTTTCCTATTTTATTGCCGTTGTCGTTTGCTTTTTCAAATTAGATCAAGATTTCACTCCTATAATTCTTATTCGTTGAGAAAATAACCTACATTAGGGAAGGGATGATTTGCAGATGAGGAATTAGTATACCAATTCGCTTTCATCCTTCCCGTTCGTAGTACAGGGGAAAGTTTTTTATGGTGGTGTTCAAACAAGCAAGGGGTAGTTCATACTTTATAACTATAAATAAATAACTATAAATAAAAGAAATTCTAACTCGAATACTTTTTGACTCGATTTCAAAAAAAAAAAAGAATAAATAAAAAAAGAGGGGCAAAGTGATAGAAAAAGAACTTTGGTCAATTTTTTAGTCTATCTATAATATAAGAGGAGATTATATGAAAAATGTAACCGATTCTTTCGTTTCTTTAGGCCACTGGCCATCTGCCGGGAGTTTCGGATTTAATACCGATATTTTAGCAACAAATCTAATAAATCTAAGTGTAGTCATTGGTGTATTGATCTTTTTTGGGAAAGGAGTGTGTGTGAGTTGTTTATTTCAAGAATAGGCTGGATCGAACCAGCTGTACCCTTTTCCGTTATAACTAGGAAAGAAAGGTGCATGATCTTTCGAATTACTTCTGAAGAAATTAATAAATTATATGTAAGAACCATCACATTTCGTGATTAATTGGCAAATCCACTTTGATTCTCTAGCAACCAATAATGTGGGATTGTTAAGATGGTTAAAGCAAATCGTTTGAAGTCTAGACACAGCAGGGTACTCTTTCTACCACTATGTTAATATAGAGATCGTTTTCAAATAAATATTTTATCGATATAGGACACTCATCTTGATAAAATAAATTGAACCGCTTATTCTAAAAATAAGCACTTTCCCCCTTTTATCTAATGCTGAATCGACGACCTATGCCTTAATGTATAAATAAGAAAAATCTTTTGGATTTGAACTGAAGAAAAAAAGAAACAACTTTGCTGACAATTACATATTTTTGATTTTGTCAGAAGAGTCCTCCAAATATTTTGGTTTTGCATTACATTGGACTATGAATAAAGAAGAGAGGATAGGCTCATTACATTCATAAAATAAGCTATGAGAATTTTCCAAGTAATTGAGCGTGAGAGCCAAATGAATCGAAAGATTCATGTTTGGTTTGGGAAGGGATTATGGAAGTTTTCGAATGAACGGAATTATAATCTACTTTCATTAAGTGATTTATTAGATAATCGAAAACAGAGGATACTGAAT